TTTATTCAATGCTGGAATCAGACCTGCTATTAATGTGGGTATTTCCGTCTCCAGAGTAGGATCCGCAGCTCAAATTAAAGCCATGAAACAAGTAGCTGGCAAATCAAAATTGGAATTAGCTCAATTCGCAGAATTAGAAGCCTTTGCACAATTCTCTTCTGATCTTGATAAAGCTACTCAAAATCAATTGGCAAGAGGTCAACGATTACGTGAGTTGCTCAAACAATCCCAATCCGCACCTATCGCGGTGGAAGAACAGATAATAATTATTTATACCGGAACAAATGGTTATCTTGATTTAGTAGAAATTGGACAGGTAAAGAAATTTATTGTTGAGTTACGTACTTACTTAAAAAGTAAAAAATCTAAGTTCCAAGAAATAATATCTTCCACCAAGACATTCACTGATGAAGCAGAAGCCCTTTTGAAAGAAGCTATTCAGGAACAGATGGAACGTTTTGTACTTCAAGAACAGGTTTAAATAAAGTTAAAATCTTTTTTTGTTTTGTTATTTATAATTTATATATGTAATATTTAAAATTTATTTTTTTTTTTTGAATATTGAATACAGAAATTTGATTAGAAAAAAAATGAATAAATTTTAGTTTATAGTTAATATAAAATATTAATTTAATTATAATGATAAATGTTTCTTATTCAAATTATTCAATATACTTTTCTTGACATAGAAAAAAATATATATGTAAAAAAATTGCGTCCAATAGGATTTGAACCTATACCAAAGGTTTAGAAGACCTCTGTCCTATCCATTAGACAATGGACGCTTTTGCTTTTCACTCCTATTTTTTTTCTTATTTGCACATCTTTTTTTTTTATGAACAAAAGATGTGCACGAATTCCGGAAATTGCTTATTCAATTCAATGATGCATTCCATTAATTGAATTTACAATTCAATTGTAAAATTTATCTTATTATGATTTATAGTAATTCTAGATTCATTTTATTCGATATTAATTCAATTATCTTATTTTATAAAATAATATAGAGTACTTTATATAATAATAATTTATTATATTAAAAAATAGAATGAAAATATTCGAATTGGAAATGAATCAATTCAAAAATATTTGTCTATTATGAATTTCGAAATATAGTAATCAAAAAATAATAAATCTATAAAATTACGATATCATTTTAATAAAAAAAAATAGAAGATAAAATATATAAGATAAGCGGGTAGCGGGAATCGAACCCGCATCGTTAGCTTGGAAGGCTAGGGGTTATAGTCGACGTTGATTCATCATTTTGAACGTCTCTAATTCAAAACCGAACGTGAAACTTTGATTTCATTCGGCTCCTTTATGGAAGATGGAAAAAAAAGATGTAAACGAAAAAAAAAAACAAATTCTACCCATAACATCTATGTCAGCCTTTCTGTCTGAATGCATTCAAAAGGACCTGCTTTATAGATGATCCCTATAGAAGAAAAGAGGATTCTAACAATCTTTTCTAGTTACTTCGTTCCCTATTTCTATTTGAAATAATCCTTAGGAAAAGTCTTTTTTGTTTCCAACGAGCTAAAACAATATAATCTGTCGATGTCTCTAGTAAACCAAAGACATTGTTTAATAGCTATTTTGTTTTGCTTCAATCTCCCTTATATAAATCTCAAATTGAAGATTTAGTTACGATTAGAAATAGACCGTTCTTTCTACCTTTATCCATGGATTCCTTACTCGTTCAATTGGAAGTATGGATCCAATTCAAAAATAAATTATGTTTCGTAATTTCATGATCCAATTTTTTGAATTTATAACGGACTCTTGGATACAAATCACGAGAATTTATATTTTTCCTCGAATTTTTCATCGATAGGAAAAGGATTAAATCCTTTTAAGAAATAAAGTTTTTGATCGAAATATAAATCAAACGAAAGACCCTTTAACTATTAAAGGGTTAATAGAACGAATCACCCTTTTACCACTAAACTATACCCGCTACAATGCTATTATTGCATATAAATCGACCTTTTGTCGAACACAAAAATAGGTCCTAGTAATAAAAAAATAGGATCAGAAAAAAAATCATGAAAATGAGAGCGTTGACATATTTTTATCAGGAAGACTAATGAGATTAGTAAACGAGGACTCATTTAACTAATTAAATGATAAGTTTTTTTTTATTCCAGTAAAAAAAAGTAAATAAAAAAAGAAAGAATAATAAGAAATGGCACTTTGATTCTATATCATTTGATTCTGTATCATAGGAATCGAAATAATCCTTCTTATGATATGATTGTTGTTTCGATTTTTGTTATTTTATTTCAAAAGAATTTTGAGTTTTCAAATAAAATAAATCATTTTTTCTACGATTCATTGGAACAAAAAAAAAAGCCCGGCTAGGTACTGACCAGGCCAGGCCGTGGAAATAAAAAGGGACTTTTCGGACGAAATAAACAAGGTACTTTTATTGATTTTATTTATTATTTAATATATATATATATTTTCATTTTATTTTTGATTTTCTTAATTTATTCAAAATTTTTTTTATTAACATTTAATAGATTGGTATTTATATATTCAAATATTGGATTGTAGATATCTCTTTTGAGCCCTTACTTTATTTAAAATCTAAATGGAATTGGAATTTCTGATAAAAGTTTTTAGATATATATTATCTATATATAGCTTTATATAGCTATCTATATAATAAATAATAAAGATATAATAAAATAATAAAGAGAGATAAAGAAGGGCTTTTTTCAAGCCTTACTTAATGTATCATAGTAATTATTCTTTTTCATTTTTCAATTGGGGGAGAGATGGCTGAGTGGATTAAAGCGTCGGATTGCTAATCCGTTGTACGCGTTTTTCGTACCGAGGGTTCGAATCCCTCTCTTTCCGTTTCTGTCGATGACTTGGTATTTTTTTTTTTTTTATATAGTTAAAGAAAGATGTGGAATAGATAAAAATTTGCAAATCAAGCAAGGAAAACAAAAATATGATTTTTTATTCTTCACGTCCAGGATTACGCCCCGGGTCATTAGATAGGAATCCGAAAATGAAGAGAGAAACAAAGAATATCACTACTGTATAAACAAATAGTTTTAGAGTAAGCATTACACAATCTCCAATAGCATTTTTTTTTTCAAAAAAAAAAAAGAGAATAGATTCTCTATTTTTATACTGCATACCCTATTTTTTGACACCAAGAAATGAAGTGATTTCTAGAAAAAAAAAAAAATTTCAGAAAATCAGAGTTGAGTTGTTTATTAATGAAAATTTTTTTTTATACCAACAATTATATATTGTGGGGGACTCTAATAGGGTCGTTCAATGGAAAAAAAAGTTATAACAAGAAAATGAGAGTGATCTAGATTTAGCACAGCTATACAAGAATTTCAATATTTAACTTAACGGTTCAGACTGTATGTAAGACTTATCTGATCTTATATTAGAAATTGTTAGAATTTTTTTTTCGAGTAAATCATGAATTTTTCTAGGACAGTATGAAAAATCTCATCGAAAACTTACAGCAGCTTGCCACACAAAAGCTAATAAAAAAAAGAACACAGGTATTACTGGCATAATATCTACTATTGGATTCAAAAAAGCGTAGGCCTCGGGTAATTTGGCTAAGAAAAAGCTACTTGAATAAAGGACAGAATTAAGACAGATACAGATTAAACTTAAAATATTAAGCATAACAAACATTTTGTTCTTGAAGATAATTTTTTTTTGAGTTGATTGAGTTATTAATATCTTATTATTGATATAAGGGATAAGGTAAAAATTAATAACATAAGGTAGGTCAAAAAACCTTTCTTTTCTTTGATTTGAACTCAGCCAATCAAAAATCCTTCCATTCTCAAATCAAAATAGATATAGAAGAAATCCTACTTTCATACAATATCTTAATTGAATTATATCTAATGATCAATAAATTCAGTTTCATTCGATATCTACACGTATCAAAATCCTAGCAACAATCTAATTGATTCTATCAATATTTGGACTGGAATTGACGAACAACCAATAACAATATTAGTGTTTATTAGTCTTGAATAGAAATGGGGCGTGGCCAAGTGGTAAGGCAACGGGTTTTGGTCCCGCTATTCGGAGGTTCGAATCCTTCCGTCCCAGAGTATGCGTATTATATATATCATAGTATTATGATATTATATATCATAATATTCCATAATATTATATATGATATAATCATATCAAAATTATCATATCAAAAAAAGATTGCCTTTTTTGAACAACCTTCTGTTTAAGAGTCTAATATTAGATAGAATGTGATTCTTCTTTCTTATCATTATTTTTCTTATTTTTGATTCGTCTCTAAATCATATTTTTTTCACAAATTGAATCGAGTTTAAATACCATAAGACGTAGATGGAATTGAATCCATTTTTTATCTAGGTAAAAGATGGGAACATAGATAAAAAAAAAAGACTTTTTTAATGAAAAAAAAGTAGGACGGGCTTTTCATCGTATGTCCATATCTTTCATATTCATATTTGAAATTCGTTATTCATAAAAAAACCTTACGTCTCATATATTTTCCATGATGTCATTTTAATTCAAAATCGAAATGTGAAAGCCTCTCTTATTCTCTATCCCTTAAATGGTGTGTGCAACTTGATTATTTGATTTCTGTGGATTTATGTGGAATTATAAATACGAAGGGCTTGCGTTTTTGGTACTAATTGAATTGAATCAATGGGATTAAGTCTCTTAAGACCGGTTTAGGCTAAAATAATTTAGAGTAAAAAAAAATTGGATTTGTTTTTGATCTATCTATTTGTTTTAAATCATTGATGGGTTAATTCGAATAGGTTTTTTTTATGATAATAAAAGATAATAAAATGTCCCTTCCCTTATTGGAAAACTTTAGTCAAATAATAATATCGAGGTAGAAAACTTTCAATCAATTATTTTGAATGATTTCCTATGAATCCTTGGTACTTGAAGAAGTGTTAAACTGGCGAATCCATCCTATCAAGAAACTTGAAAATGCGGATTCAAAAAGAACGTATTTCTTATTTATTCGTAATTTTTTCTAAATTTATAGAAATAAAAAAAAAAAGAATAATATATATATTCCATTTCATATTAAATAAATATTGCATTCATACAAAAAATTGTATTCATCCAATATACTAAAAGAAAATCCAATATCTAAAAGAAAATGTGGGTTTAAAAAAAAAAATGGAATTCTTGCTGATACTTTTTAAGAAACTACCCATTCATAACAGTATAGATAACTATGTACCAACTAAACCAATGACTATTCATGATTCCATAATTGAATCAATTACATACCAGTTCCAAGAAACTAGAGGTTATGGTAAAACTTCGTTTAAAACGATGTGGTAGAAAGCAACGTGCGACTTGAAGGACATGATCAACTGTGGATTCTTATCTTACATCCACCATTTTCTTTTATATATAGGAATGAAGATGCTCTTGGCTCGACATCGTTTGTTCTGTTCCACTATAACCCTCATTTCATTTTGGGGAAGTTTTAATGTAAATATTACATGATGGAGCTCGAGTAGAAAGTATTAATTCATTTCTCAGGGGCGGAGATCTAGGGTTAGTGTCAATCAATAAGTTGAAACAACTTCGTAAGTATATTTTCGATATAGAAATCGAAAGGATCCAATTCAAGCAAGTTTCAAATTCAAACATCCAATTTGTTGGAATTAGGAAAACTCTTTTGATCAAAAGTGTATCACGCGAGAATCAATCATTCATATGGTTCTTTGATAAAAAGAAATCACAAAAAATGGTATGTTGCTGCCATTTTGAAAGGATTAAAGATCACCGAAGTAATGTCTAAACCCAATGATTCAAAGCAAAGATAAAGGATCCCGGAACAAGGAAATACCTTTTTTAATTGTTTTAATAACTAAACTTGTTAATTGTCTCAATAACTAAACTAGATCAGAATGAAGAATAGAATAGATTCTAAAGGAGACAGGCAAAAAGGGGGTTATAGACGGCTCAATAAATGAAATGCTTAAAGGTTTTCCTTTGAGTGAGAGTTACCCAACTTGAGTTATGAGGATACAAATAAGAATTTTTTTTTTAATTTCTTTTTTGGAAAAGAATAAAAAAAAAATGAAATCATAGTCTAATTGATTTGATAATCTATGGATCTATTTTACATTAATTAGAATTCTATACATATACATAACTTCCAATTTTCTCGAGCCGTACGAGGAGAAAACTTCTTATACGGTTCTGGGGGGGGTATTGTTAATCTACATCTATCCCAATGAGCCGTTTATCGAATCGTTGCAATTGATGTTCGATCCCGAAGAGAGGGAAGAGATCTTCGTAAAGTGGGTTTTTATGATCCGATAAAGAATCAAACCTATTTAAATGTTCCTGCAATTCTATATTTTCTTGAAAAAGGTGCTCAACCTACAGGAACTGTTCATGATATTTCAAAGAGGGCTGCGGTTTTTACGGAATTTGACCTGAATCAATAACCGAAAAATGCAATTAATGAAATAAAAAAAAAAAGAGGGTGTGGATGACTTGTCTATAGCTTTGGATAACCTTTTCTCTATTATTTCCCCCCTCTCTTGTTCTACTACACTTATTTATTAAAGATCAATCAAGTGAATAAATGAAATAATTGGTTTTATACTAGAAATAGAAAATTTTGACATTACCATCAATGGGTTGGTTTTTGTTGGAAATCTATGAACAAATAAAAAAACACAAGGGATTACGCTTGTTTATTCTACTTATATTTATTTATTGATTGAATAAACCCGAGATTTTTTTCTACTTTACTTCTTCCTTACCTTAATTTATTCTTTCGCCTACACTTTTTTTTTCTATTTATGTTCATTATCTCTATCGTGCCAATACAACACAACTCCGTAGTTTTTTCTTTTTTTATTTATTTTCTCTTTTTTTCATTTTAATTATTATATATTATATATATATTATATATATATATTTTCCTATTTCTATTTATTTCAATTAATAGAAATATATAATTTATAGATGAAATATTAATAAATAGATATTTCAATTGACTAATTAAATTGAATAATGAAATATAAATAAAAAAAGAAAGATATTCAATTGAAATTGTTATTTCTATTTTTTTTTTTTTTATTCTTTTGTGTTCTCCATTGTATTCGTTTTTCACTATTCACATTCATATTGACAACAGTGGATCAAACAAATATAATCCGATTGTGGATAAATAGATCTAGTTATCTCCGCTTCATAGACTTGGTTTTTTTTATTTTACTTCATTCAATTCACATGATGGGCTCATTGGATTTTCTGTGATACAAGAAGTTACTTTTGTGTGATATAAAAATTTTGATTCAAAAAAAAAAATAGATAATCTAAGAAGGGATAACATAAGATAAGATACAAGAGACGGTATATCCATTTTTTTTTTATTTGATTCCATTTGATATTTTATTTGATTACGTCGTGCAATTCCATTTCGTTTTTGATTCTGATTGTATCTGCACATACTAATTCTTTTTTTTATTCGGG